ATCATTATCGACAGACATTGGTCCTTTCTTGACCTCTATCAGTGAATTAGCTAGGAAATCAACAACTGGTTTTAGTCTTAATTTTAAAAAACTTGTTTTAATATCCGAACAAAGAAGATTTGATTCAGAAAATAAAACAAAATGTTTGAAATTTCTATTCGATGTAATTACAACTGATCCAAATAATCAAACAATTCAAAATAAATCTATTGGAATAGAAGAAATTGGTAAAAGGATTCCTCGACGATCATACAAATTGATCAATTCTTTTGAAGAGCGGGAGGAGGAAAATGAGGAAGAATCAACAGAAAATCATGGGATTCGTTCAAGAAAAGCCAAACGTGTGGTAATTTATACTGATAAGGCGGATCCGGATCAGAATACCAATACTGATACTAGTACCAGTACTAATAGTGATCAAGCAGAAGAGTTGGCTTTGGTACGTTACTCGCAACAATCAGATTTTCGTCGGGATATAGTAAAAGGATCCATGCGCGCTCAAAGACGTAAAATAGTTACTTGGGAAATGTTTCAAGCGAATGTGCATTCCCTGCTTTTTTTGGACAGAATAGACAAAACTTTTTTTTTTTTTTTTGATATTTCCCGAACAATGAATCTAATTTTTAGAAATTGGATAGATACAGGACCGAAATTCAAAACTTCGGATTCTGAGGAGGAAGAGGCAAAAGAAAAGGCAAAAAAAATTGCAGATAAAAAAAACGAGAATGAAAGGATAGCAATAGCAGAAACTTGGGATACTATTATATTTGCTCAAGCAATAAGAGGTACTATGTTAGTAACCCAATCGATTCTTAGAAAATACATCATATTGCCTTCATTGATAATAGTTAAAAACCTCGGCCGTATGTTCTTATTTCAATTCCCCGAGTGGTACGAGGATTTGAAGGAGTGGAATAGAGAAATGCATGTTAAATGCACCTATAATGGCGTTCAATTATCAGAAACAGAATTTCCGAAAAACTGGTTAACAGATGGTATTCAGATAAAAATCCTATTTCCTTTCTGTCTGAAACCTTGGCGCAAATCCAAACTACGATCCCATCATAGAGATCCAATCCAAAAGAAAGGGAAAACTGAAAATTTTTGTTTTTTAACAATCTGGGGAAGGGAAACCGAACTACCTTTTGGTTCTGCCCGACAACAACCTTCCTTTTTTGAACCTATTTATAATGAATTCGAAAAAAAAAAGAGAAAAGTGAAAAAAAAAAATTTTCTAGTTCTAAGAGTTTTCAAAGAAAAAATAAAACAGTTTATAAAGGTCTCAAAAGAAAAAACAAGATGGATTATCAAAACGGTTCTATTTTTAAAAAGAATAATAAAAGAGTTTGCAAACGTAAATCCAATTTTATTATTTGTATTGAAGAAAGTATATGAACCGAATGAAAATGGAAAAGATTCCATAATCATAAGCAGTAATAAAATTGTTCCTGAATCGACCATTCGAATTAGATTCATGAATTGGGCAAATTATTCACTGACAGAAAAAAAAAAGAAAGATCTGTCCGATAGAACAACCCTAATCAGAAATCAAATAGAAAGGGGTGCAAAAGACAAAAGAAAAATATTTCTAACTCCGGATATAAATATTAATCCTAACGATACAAGTTGTGATGATAAAAAATCGGAATCGCAGAAACATATTTGGCAGATATCAAAAAGAAGAAGTAACAGATTCATATTCATACGCAAATGGCACTATTTTTTTACATTTTTCAACGAAAGAATATACATACATATCTTTCTATGTACTGTTAATGTTTCTAGAGTCAATGTACAACTTTTCCTTGAATCAACAAAAAAGATTATCGATAAATACATTCACAATGATGAAAAAAATAAAGAAGGGATTGATGAAACAAATCAAAAAAAAATTAACTTTATTTCGACTATAAAAAAGTATCTTTCTAATATTAGTAATAATAAATCAAAGATTTCTGGTGACCTATATTCCTTTTCACAAGCATCTGTATTTTACAAATTATCACAAATCCAAGCTATTAATAAGAAGTATCATTTGAGATCTCTACTTCAATATCGCGAAGCATATCTTATTCTTAAGGATAGAATCAGGAATTTTTTTGGAACACGAAGAATATTAGATTCCAAATCAAGGCATAAAAAACTTCCGAATTCTGGAATGAATGAATGGAAAAACTGGTTAAGGGGTCATTATCAATACAATTTATCTCAGGCTAGGTGGTCTAAATTAGTACCGCAAAAATGGCGAACTAGGGTCAATCGGCGTCGTACGATTCAAAATAAAGACTCAAAAAAGAATTCATATGAAAAAGCCCAATTCATTCATTACGAGAAAAAAAATGATTATGAAGTGAATTCATTGACGAGCAAAAAAGCAAAATTAAAAAAAAACTACAGATATGATCTTTTTTCATATAAATATATTAATTATGGGGATAGGAAAGACTCATATATTTATCCATCCTCATTACAAGTAAACGAGGACCGAGAGATTCCATATAATTACAACACACCTAAAATTGAACCATTTTATGTACTGGGGGATATATCTATTAGTGATTATCTAGGAGAAGAGTATATTATTGGTACGGGTAAAAGTACGGATAGAAAATATTTGGAGTGGAAAATTTTCGATTTATTTCTTAGAAAGAATATCGATATTGAGTCCTGGACCGATACGGATACCGGGACCAACATTAATAAAATGACTAAGACCGAGACTGATTATTATCAAATGATTGATAAGAAAGATCTTTTCTATCTCACGATTCATCAAGAAATCAACCCACCCAATCAAAAAAAAAACTTTTTTTTGATGGGAATGAATAAAGAAATGCTATATCGTCCCATATTAAATACGAAATCTTGGTTCTTCTCAGAATTTGTGCCACTTTATGATGCATATAAGATCAAACCGTGGATTATACCAATCAAATTACTTCTTTTCATTTTTAATGGAAATGAAAACATTAGTGAAAACAAAAACATTAATGGAAATCAAAAAAAGGATCTTCGTATATCATCTAATCAAAAAGAATATCTTGAATTAAAGAATCGAAATCAAGAAGAAAAAGAACAGCTCGGCCACGGAAATATTGGCTCAGACGTACGAAAACGACAAAAAGATTTTGAAAAGGATTACACGGAATCAGACATTCAAAAACGTGAAAAGAAAGGACAACCCGAGAGTAACAAGAAAGCAAAACTAGAGTTATTCCTGAAAAAAGATTTGCTTTTTCAATTGAGATGGGATGATCCTTTGAATCACAGAATTTTCAATAATGTTAAGATATATTGTTTCCTGCTTAGACTAATAAATGCAAAGGAAATTGCTATATCCTCTATTCAAGGAGGAGAAATGCACCTGGATGTAATGTTAATTCAGACGAATCTAACTCTTCCAGAATTGATAAAAAAGGGAATATTAATTCTCGAACCAGTACGTCTGTCTATAAAATGGGATAGACAATTTATTATGTATCAAACCATAGGTATCTCATTGGTCCATAATAATAAATGCCAAACTAATGGAAAATATCGAGAAAAAGGATATGTTGATGAGAATTATTTCAATGGATCCATTGTACAACATAAAAAGATGCTTGTGAATAGAGACGAAAATCATTATGATTTGCTTGTTCCTGAAAATATTCTATCCCCTAGGCGTCGTAGAGAATTGAGAATTCTAATTTGTTTCAATTCCGGAAATAGGAATGTTATGGATAGAAATCCGGTATTTTTCAATGACAACAATGTAAGGAACTGGGGGCAATTTTTGGATGAGGACAAGCATATTGATACAGATATAAATAAATTCATTCAATTCAAATTGTTTCTTTGGCCCAATTATCGATTAGAGGATTTAGCTTGTATGAATCGCTACTGGTTTGATACCAATAATGGCAGCCGTTTCAGTATGTCAAGGATACATATGTATCCACGATTCGGAATTAGTTGATGGTTGGTACATTTCCTATATATCAGGTGTCGGGTCTGGTATATGAATGTACACACACGCTGTGTTACATTCTAATACATGATACCGATTCAATAACGTCTCAATTGGATTGAATCTAGAAATGATTCGGCAGAATCTTCTTAGGTCAAAAGAATTTTCTTTTGTGGGTACAGAAATTGCCCTTCTATCGAATCAAATTACAAATTGTACTTACAATTCATTTGAATTTAATTTTGATTTGATTTGATAGAATAAAGTAATATATGAATAAATCCAGATTATTGGGTGTATCAGATCAAAATAACTGACATTATTATTATTCCTGATTGGTAAAATCCATATCTGTGGAAAAAAAAAGAGAGAGAAATTTTATTTTTATGGTTATGGTCAAAAATTCATTCATCTCAGTTATTCCGAAAGAAGAAAAAAACAAAGGGTCTGTTGAATTTCAAGTAATCAGTTTCACCAATAAGATACAGAGACTTACTTCACATTTTGAATTGCACAGAAAGGATTATTTATCTCAGATAGGTTTGCGGAAAATTCTGGGAAAACGTCAACGACTGCTGGCTTATTTGTCAAAGAAAAATAGAGTGCGTTATAAAAAATTAATCGATCAATTAGATATTCGGGAACCAAAAACTCGTTAATTTGAAAATTATTTGAATTCTTTGGTTTATTAGATCTTGAATTTTGATGAACCTCATTTATTTCGTTTTCGGCAATTCATAGAATAATGGATCGGAGAAGAAAACATATGAATGTACCGGCTACAAGAAAAGACCTCATGATAGTTAATATGGGTCCTCACCACCCATCAATGCATGGTGTTCTTCGACTTATCGTTACTCTAGATGGTGAAGATGTTATTGACTGCGAACCCGTATTGGGTTATTTACACAGAGGGATGGAAAAAATTGCGGAAAACCGAACAATTATACAATATCTTCCTTATGTAACACGTTGGGATTATTTAGCTACTATGTTCACAGAGGCAATAACGGTAAATGCACCAGAACAATTAGGAAATATTCAAGTACCCAAAAGAGCCAGCTATATCAGAGTAATTATGCTGGAGCTGAGTCGTATAGCTTCTCATTTATTATGGCTTGGACCTTTTATGGCAGATATCGGTTCACAGACTCCCTTCTTCTATATTTTCAGAGAAAGGGAATTGCTATATGACCTATTCGAAGCTGCCACAGGTATGCGAATGATGCATAATTATTTCCGTATCGGGGGAGTCGCTGCTGATCTACCTCATGGCTGGATAGATAAATGTTTGGATTTCTGCGATTATTCTTTAACAGGAATTGTTGAATATCAAAAGCTTATTACGCAAAATCCCATTTTTTTGGAACGAGTTGAAGGGGTGGGCATTATTGGTGGGGAGGAAGCAATAAATTGGGGTTTATCGGGACCAATGCTACGAGCTTCCGGAATCCAATGGGATCTTCGTAAAGTTGATCATTATGAGTGTTACGATGAATTCGATTGGGAAGTCCAGTGGCAAAAAGAAGGAGACTCATTAGCTCGTTATTTAGTACGAATCAATGAAATGACGGAATCCATAAAAATTATTCAACAGGCTCTAGAAGGAATTCCGGGGGGGCCCTATGAGAACTTAGAAGTTCGACGCTTTGATAGAGCAAGTGATTCCGAATGGAATGGTTTTGAATATCGATTCATTAGTAAAAAGCCTTCTCCCACTTTTGAATTGTCGAAACAAGAACTTTATGCAAGAGTAGAAGCCCCAAAGGGAGAATTGGGAATTTTTCTGATAGGGGATAATAGTGTTTTTCCTTGGAGATGGAAAATTCGTCCACCTGGTTTCATCAATTTGCAAATTCTTCCTCAGCTAGTTAAAAGGATGAAATTGGCTGATATCATGACGATACTAGGTAGTATAGATATCATTATGGGAGAAGTTGATCGTTGAAATGATAATTGATACGACAGAAGTACAAGCTATCAATTCTTTTTCCAGATCGGAATCCTTAAAAGAGGTCTATGACCTCTTATGGCTGCTTGTCCCTATTTTTACTCCTGTATCGGGAATCACAATAGGCGTACTCGTGATTGTGTGGTTAGAAAGAGAAATATCTGCAGGGATACAACAACGTATCGGGCCTGAATATGCCGGCCCCTTGGGAATTCTTCAAGCTCTAGCAGATGGGACCAAACTACTTTTGAAAGAGGATCTTCTCCCATCTAGAGGAGATGTTCGTTTATTCAGTATGGGGCCATCTATAGCGGTCATATCAATTCTACTAAGCTATTTAGTAATTCCTTTTGGCTATCGCCTTGTTCTAGCCGATCTCAGTATAGGCGTTTTTTTATGGATCGCTATTTCCAGTATTGCTCCTATTGGACTTCTTATGTCAGGATATGGATCGAATAATAAATATTCCTTTTCAGGTGGTCTACGAGCTGCTGCTCAATCTATTAGTTATGAAATACCATTAACTCCGTGTGTGTTATCAATATCTCTACGTGTGATTCGTTGGAACATGAACCTTTACCCCTTTCCTGGAAATAAAGGAAAGGGGTTGGATGTGTTGAATAGATACCTTTCTCTTTTTATTCATCATTCGGGTCGATGAGTTAAACCAGATAGTTATATGAGTGAAACAAAACAGCTTATGAATTTGCAGTAAGAAGATTGATTCTCATTCCCTATGTACGAGAGTAAAGTGGAAGTAAACATAAGCGGTCGAAACTGTTTACCCCAAGATTGGTTGATTAGTCATCATGACTTGAAGCGGGTGCAAAAGATCAACTGTATGGAGTTTCTACTATTGTATTGTATGTTGTTGTATGTTGTATGTATTACCATATCGGGGATCAATCAAAAATGAGTGGACGGTTAGGAACACGAAGGTACACAAAGGATTAGTGATGAAGATAATGTAAGGTATCCAAAGGGATATTTCTGCATAACATAAAAGGAATCATAATGAGGGCTTTAAGTTCGTAGAAATGATCAAGCAGTACTTCCTCACGATTCCGATCCAGAGTATGCTTCTATCCACTGATTAAATAAATGACTGTCGAGAACGAAGTAATCCTTTGATTTTATTTTTTAGAAACCCCCCTTCTGAGTGAGAAAGAAGAACAGGAACGAAAGAAATGGAATGCAATAGGAAAACTGAATAATAAGAGATCTTTGTTTATTCTTTCTTTCCTCAATCCTATCCATATTCATACGGATAGAATTCTTATAATGATTTATCAACTATAACTCATGAATTAGTGTCTAATTATTTTTCGTACGAAAAGTATGGGTCGAAATATCTATTGAAACAACGAGTATTTTATTGAAGGATTAAGTTATTACTGAACTAAAAGAATTCTAAGTCTAATTAGAAAATAAAGGATGAGATCAATTCGGAAGCGCTTTTTTTTATTATGGCGGACGGAATTCCATTGGTCTAATTCGGGACTCTTCGATACATTGTTACTCTAATCTACACTACAAACATGCCGAGGTAATAATGAACCAGTCCTTAGATTTATTTGTAGCCATCGAGGAGCCGTATGAAGCTGAGGTCTCATGTGCGGTTCTGGAATAGCGATGGGAATAGTGATGTTATCATCGACTATGATTATCTAACAGTTCAAGTACAGTTGATATAGTTGAGGCACAGTCAAAATATGGGTTTTGGGGGTGGAATCTGTGGCGTCAACCTATAGGGTTTATAGTTTTTCTAATTTCTTCCCTAGCGGAATGTGAAAGATTACCTTTTGATTTACCAGAAGCAGAGGAGGAATTAGTAGCAGGTTATCAAACCGAATATTCAGGTATTAAATCTGGTTTATTTTACGTTGCTTCTTACCTAAATCTACTAGTTTCTTCATTATTTGTAACAGTTCTTTACTTGGGCGGGTGGAATTTCTCTATTCCGTACATATTCATTTCTGAACCTTTTGGAATAAATAAAACAGGGGGAGTCTTTGGAATGACAGTTGGTATCCTTATTACATTAGCTAAAGCTTATTTGTTCCTGTTCATTCCTATCACAACAAGATGGACTTTACCTAGGATGAGAATGGACCAGCTATTAAACCTTGGGTGGAAATTTCTTTTACCTATTTCTCTAGGTAATCTATTATTAACAACTTCTTCCCAACTCGTTTCGCTATAACAAAATATGATATTCTAGATTCATAACCTATCTAGAGCAAGAGAAAGAAACATCAAACTATTCATGGATATCCACGATATGTTCCCTACGGTGACTGGGTTCATGAATTATGGTCAACAGACAATACGAGCTGCAAGGTATATTGGTCAAAGTTTCATGATTACCTTATCTCACGTGAATCGTTTACCTGTGACTATTCAATATCCTTATGAAAAATCGATCACATCGGAGCGTTTTCGTGGTCGAATCCATTTTGAATTTGATAAATGCATTGCTTGTGAAGTATGTGTTCGGGTATGCCCCATAGATCTACCCGTTGTTCATTGGAGATTGGAAACGAATATTAGAAAGAAACGATTGCTTAATTATAGTATTGATTTTGGAATCTGTATATTTTGTGGTAATTGTGTCGAGTATTGTCCAACAAACTGTTTATCAATGACTGAAGAATATGAACTTTCTACTTATGATCGTCACGAATTGAATTATAATCAAATTGCTTTGGGCCGGTTACCAATGTCAGTAATTGGAGATTACACAATTCGAACAATTACGAATTCGACTCCAATCAAAATAATCAGGGGTAAACCTCTTGATTCAAAAACGATTACCAATTACTAAGATTCCGTTTTGATCTAAAGTAAAGGAGTGAGGCTTCTTTCATTTTGCTAGGTCAGTAAATAACTATTGATTGGTGAGAATCAAGGCTTGATTTTGATTTAGAATGGATTCATAGATCTGTGATGATTTCAAAATATACAATTTCGAACTACTCTTTCAGATACAGTAGCGGGATTGATCCAATAACTGTATCCATATAAATCTACACCCCTTTAGGATTCAATTAGGAACGTATCATATACAAGAAAAAAAAAATAAGGTAACCTCTTTTTTCTTGGATCGGTTAGTAAGTTTATGAAATATTTCGATTTATTTATCTCTTTTTTTACACATAATGGATTTACCTGGACCAATACATGATATTCTTTTAGTATTTCTGGGATCAGGTCTTATATTAGGAGGTCTGGGGGTGGTCTTACTTACCAACCCAATTTATTCTGCTTTTTCATTGGGACTGGTTCTTGTTTGTATATCCTTATTCCATATTCCATCTAACTCCTATTTTGTAGCTGCTGCACAGCTCCTTATTTACGTGGGAGCTGTAAATGTTTTAATCCTATTTGCTGTGATGTTCATGAATGGTTCAGAATATTACAACGATTTCTATCTTTGGACCGTTGGGGATGGGGTCACTTCACTGGTTTGTACAAGTATTCTTTTTTCACTAATTACTACTATCTCGGATACGTCGTGGTACGGGATTGTTTGGACTACAAGATCAAATCAGATTATAGAGCAGGACCTAACAAGTAACGTTCAACAAATTGGGATTCATTTATCAACAGATTTTTACCTTCCATTTGAACTCATTTCTATAATTCTTTTAGTTGCTTTGATAGGTGCAATTGCTATGGCCCGGCAGTAAAGTAATTAAGTAATAAATACTTAGATCCAAAATAAAATAAATAAAGTCTTGTTTTGTTCTATGTTATCACATCCATTTTCCTTCAGTTCCATTTTCATATTCTATTGTTCATATATGAAATTGAAAGGGGTTTAGTTCGATCCATTACTAATACCTTACTTTGTTTCGTACTTAATTTATATTCTAATCAAATCGGTGAAATTGTTGTTCATATTGAAATGAATCAAGATTGATGAGGGGTTGGTCAATGATGACCGAACATGTACTTATTTTGAGTGCCTATTTATTTTCTATCGGTATTTATGGATTGATCACAAGTCGAAACATGGTTAGAGCACTTATGTGTCTTGAACTTATACTGAATGCGGTTAATATAAATCTCGTAACATTTTCTCATTTGTTTGATAGTCG